TGTTCGCTCAAGAAAGACTCCAGAAGATATTGATCGTAAATAAGAAGACTGTTTACGAAGAAACAGGAATAGATATTCGCATTCATATACATAAGAATTATGTAGGAACCAAAAGAATCTTTTCTTTCTTTTTGAAAAGACGTAAATGGATTTCTTTGAAGTAATGAGACTATTCAAATTATGATATTCGTGGAAAAACAATCGCAAGAAATGCAAAGAAGAAACATCTTTGATCCAGCATTGAAGGATTTGAACCAAGATTTCCAGATGGATGGGATGGGGTATTAGTAGATCTGACACATAATTTAAATGTGACAATTTATCCTCTAAAAAGGGAAATATTGAATGAATAGATCGTAAATTCTGAGATTTTGGTATTCTTTTTTCTTCAAGGGAAGATACTAATCGCGACGAGAATGGAATTTCCAGAATGACTCCAAAACCTTCTGATACCATTTGAGAAGAAAAATGAGAATAAAAAGAATTCTTGTGCCCCCAAAATACATTTTGGTTAGAATCATTCACCGAAGAAATCAAAGATTTCTGTTGATACATTCGAGTAATTAAGCGTTTCACAAGTACTAAACTAGATTTATTGTCATAACCGAGAATTTCCACAGGTTCGTAAAAAATCAAACTATTGAAGCTATGATAATGAGCAAGTGAGTAAATATACTCCTGAAGGAGTAGCGGATATAGGAAGTTTTGTTGCCGAAATCTATCTTTTTTCAATCTAAATATCCTTGTAATTCTGTCATTGAAAAACATTTATATTTATACTATAACCAAAAAAGGGAGGCACTTCTTGTTTTATGAAATGATACATAGTGCAATATGGTCAGAACGGCGTATGCGTATGTTGTATGTAGTATATTGTTTATCTTATACTAAAATACTCTTTATAAGAACTTCTAACTCTAAGAAACTAGAATAATAATAGAATAAGAAGATTCTTATTCTATTATTCTAAGAAATAATTCTAAGAATATAGCCTAGTATTAATATAGACTAGAAACTGTCTATACTTTTACTTTAAATAATATATACTCTTCTACTGTACTGTGATGTAAAAAAAAGAAAGAGAATCTAAGAAGTAAAAGATTCTATAAAAGTAAGAACAAATAAAGAATATATACCCCGGAGACAGAGAGCCCAATCTACAGATCTTTTTTCTTTCCCTTTCTATCCAATTTTGTTTTCTTTGTTATTTTCTTTTCCTTGTTAATATAACTAGAATAACAATAAAAGAAAATAACAAAGAACAATAAGAAAAAGAAGGAAAAGGGGTCAAAATCTTTTATTTTCGCAACCTAATCACTCTTTTGACTTTGGAAAAGATTCCTTTTTTATCACTATACTATTTCTTCTACACATCCGTCTCCAATCCATAATAAAGAATAATTAGGATTAAAAAAAAAAAAAAAGAATCAATGGTCCACTCACAATTCACAAGAGAACCTTTTACCACATCGGGCACTAATCTATTTTTAACGTATAATTAGTAATTCAATCGGGTAATCATTCAAATTAAGAAAGGAAGCTCGTTGCTTTTTTGTCTTACTTGAATTGGAACCATAAGGCTCTATCCATTTATTCACTAGACCCGAAATACTTTACTGAACTTAAAAATTGTTATAAAAAGAAAGATTCTCGTTCTATTTCTATTATGAGTACTAGAAATCTTCTTTGATTAGATTATCCTTTTTGATATTTTTCTATTCTTTTTACGACATGCTCTTTTTTCCATTCATTACCTTTCAGGATCAGTCGCGGTCTTATAAACTCTACCAATAGTCTAGACGAATTCCTTCATCCAAATGTGTAAAAGATCATAGTCGCAATTAAAAGCCGAGTACTCTACCGTTGAGTTAGCAACCCGGATGAATATGAAGTGTAGATAAGATCGAAATAAAAAAAGAAATCCAGCAAACCTATCCATTTTACTAAAGCGAAGGAAAGAGCCAATAGGGAATGGGGATAAAAAGATCTATTTCTATACGATCAAATTATATTTGTTTGAGACGCCATTGTCAATATGAATGGACTTTTTAGAAAGAAAGAAATTTCAAGAAATTCTATAGAAATTTGTGTTGGATTAGCACAACATAAAGAAGAAATAAGAACTTTGAGCGGAAAAAAATAAGGAATAAGGAAAAGGTAGAGATAGAAAAGATAGCGGCTTTCTTTAATCAAAAAAAGAAAGGTACAATACAAATACAAGAAGAAAGATTACCCCCCTTGTTGGGGGGTTCCACAACAAGAAGCAAGAAAAAAAAAAGAAGAATAAGAAAAAGAAGAAGAAAATAAGTATGAATAGAACAAGAAAAGAAGAAACTTTGAATAAAGAATTACACTAAAGATAGGTACTAGTTACCCTATCCTTTTTTTATTCATGATTCTTGTTTTTCCTTTCTTTCTTTTTTATCAAAAGAAACTCGAAATCCTTTAAAGAATTCTGCCTTCCTTAAAATATCATAAACAGTTCCTGTGGGTTGAGCACCTTTTTCAAGGAAATCTAAAATAGCAGGAACATTTGAATAAGTTTGATTCTTTATCGGATCATAAAAACCCACTTTTTGAAGATCTCTTCCTTCTCTTCGGGATCGAACATCAATTGCAACGATTCGATAGATGGCTCATTGGGATAGATGTAGATAAAAGATGCCCCCCTAGAAACGTATAGGAGGGTTTCTCCTCATACGGCTCAAGAAAAAATGATTCTAATTTCTAGAATTTCTATTTCTATCTATATAGATAGAAATAGAAAGAGAAATGGATCCATAAAGAATTAGACTGTAATTTGAGCCTTTTTTTCCTTCTTTACAGAAAAAAGAAATTTCATTTGTACTCCTAACTCAAGTTGGGTAGTTTTAAAAGAGTTCGAAAGGAAATCTTTAGAATTTCTTGAGCTGTCTCTAACCTCTTTTTTTGTCTCCTTTCAGATCTCTTTTTTTTTTACTCATTCTGATCCAATTGTTGAGACAAGTGAAAATAGTGTTTCCTTGTTCCGGAATTTGTTGTCTTTGCTTTGCGCTTTGTCAAATCATTGGGTTTAGACATTACTTCGGTGATCCTTACTCCTTTTCAAAAAGGCAGCAACATACCCTCTGTTTTTTGTTCTTTCTATGGAAAAGGAAAAAATCATACGAAAGATTGATTCCTTTGTGATACACTCTTGATCGAAACAGTTTGAAGATTTCGACAAATCTTATTTTTTCATTTAAAACTTGTTCAAATTTGAACCTCTCCATTTATCTATATTTAGACATTGATGATATATTTACAAAGTTGGTCTAACTTATTGATTGTCACTAACCCTAGATTATTCCCCCGATAAATGAATCAATCATTTTTGCTCGAGCTCCATCATATGCTATACCTTTATATACCATTAGTATCTTTATTTAGCAACCCAAGACAAATTCAATTAGGTTCCTAGCAGAACAAACTATGTCGAGACAAGAGCATCTTCATTCGTATAGAAAATGGTGGATGTCAGAATCCACAGCCAATCATGTCCTTCAAGTCGCACGTTGCTTTCTACCACATCGTTTCAAACGAAGTTTTACCATAACATCCCTCTAATTTTCTTTTAATTTGGAACCGTATGCAATTGATTCAATATGGAATCATGAATAGTCATTGGCTGAACCGATACATAATAATCTACACTTATCTATCTATGGATAGATAAGTGTTTATCCGGAAAGGATTTCACTGAAATTTACCCCATATTTTCTCATATGAATAATATCACATGAAAAAAACAAATCAGTTTTAAGCAAACTTATTTACATCTTCAACAGATCTTTCGGGATTGTCCATCATAAAAGATCCCTCTTTTTCTTTATAATATACTAAACTAAATATTTCATTGAAATATTCATAAATATTCAATTATAGAATAATAAGATTCTATTAAATAATATTAAAAAGAAAAATATACAATATATATTCTTATGTAATAATTATGTATTTCTGTATTAGAAATTAAAATCTATTTAGAATCTCTAATATTAAAAAGAATTAAAAATATATAATATTAAATATATTAAATAATAGAATCTTCATGAAATTTTAAATTCATATATTCTAATATGAAATAGGAATTATGAATATTTTCTCATTTATTATTTATGAATTATGATTTTATGATTCTAATATTATGATTGACTTATTATTTACCATCTCCGATTGAATCTGATTTTCATTTAATTGAAAACAGAGAGATAGTTTGAGAATAAAGTTTCTTTGTTTTCATTATTATGGAGTGGAAAAGTCTCGTGTAAGGTAAGATCAAAGAGAAGATCAGAATCCGAGGATTCTGATCTTTTCGCATCCATCTCCATCATATAAAACAAATAATCGTTAACGAAAGTAATCACGAATATTTCAGAATAAAATACTTTAGTAAAAAAGTAAAAAAAAAAAAAGATATGATTCTAAGAATCATTCTTAGAATTAAGAATGGATAACATTGTATCCAACATTAAACAGAAGATTTTTTAATGAAATTTCAATAGAGAAGAATCTTTCGTTTCTGATGCAAAAGATCTGGGACGGAAGGATTCGAACCTCCGAGTAACGGGACCAAAACCCGTTGCCTTACCGCTTGGCCACGCCCCATTTTGATTTGGTCTAAGAAAAACTAAGCTAAATATTGGTTATTCGTCAATAACCAACCAAAAGAAATATAGGACATTTTGTCGCTAGGATTCAACACAATAGATATAGAATCAAAAAGATTAATTGATCATTACTTAGAATTCAATTAAGATATTGTATGAAAATAGAATTCCTTGTATTCTTATTTGATTGTAGAATGTAAGGAAGGATTCTTGATTGGGGAGAAGTCAAAGAAAAAGAATAATTTCTTTCTTTTATCTGACTTTTTATTTTAAATTTTCCCTCAGAAAAACAATTCAATCCAATCTGATAATTTATTATCATTTCAATTTAATTTGAATCTTTAAGAACAAGAAAAGAATATTTGTTATGTTTAATATCTTTAGTTTAATCTGTATCTGTCTTAATTCTACCCTTTATTCGAGTAGTTTTTTCTTCGCCAAATTGCCCGAGGCTTATGCCTTTTTCAATCCAATCGTAGACGTTATGCCGGTTATCCCTTTATTCTTTTTTCTCTTAGCCTTTGTTTGGCAAGCTGCTGTAAGTTTTCGATAAAAATGGAATCTCTATTCAATTCATAATTTCTTCGATAAAAAAAAGATGAGATTTTTATTCTTAAAATCAATAGGAACCCTCGATTCAAAAAGCGAAATTCTGGTATTTTATATTTTCTATTGAAATTGAATTTTAATAAGGGAAGGGGACGATGATCTTTATCTTTAATCAGCTTATTTCTTCTTTTGTTCTGACCTTTCCTTTATAAGATCCCATACAATATCTATGTTATAGATATGGATATGGCAAGAAATCTTTGGTAACGAAAAAATACGAATCTTATTACATTAGAAAGAAATTCGTGAAAATGAATTTCAAAAAAAAACTTCTTTTTTTTTTTTCATCTTTAAAGCGTCATATCAAAATAGTGTATAGTGTGTGTCGTAAAATAGGTGGTCTATTTCCTTCAAAAAAAATGATCTTATCTTGGAGATTTGTAATGCTTACTCTTAAACTATTCGTTTACACAGTAGTAATATTCTTTGTTTCTCTCTTCATCTTCGGATTCTTATCTAATGATCCGGGGCGTAATCCTGGGCGTGAAGAATAAAAAAAGAGATGAGATTCGTTTTTACTTTTTCCTTGATTTTTTCATAGGTAAATGTATAAATAAATGGAATAGATGCTAGATAAAGATAAAAGATTCATAAAAGAAAATAATCGAAATTTATTCCAATTCTAAAATATCAAGTGATCAGGGGGTCGGAGAGAGAGGGATTCGAACCCTCGGTACGAATAATTCGTACAACGGATTAGCAATCCGACGCTTTAGTCCACTCAGCCATCTCTCCCCATTCCAAATTGGAAATTTATCATGTGATTTAACACGTGAAGTCAAGATTGAGAACAATCTTTATTTTCCTTCAATGATTCGAAACAGATTTCTCCAATAGAAAAGAAAGAATACCTTACTTATTTTATTTTGTACAAAAGGTTCATTTCCCCGGCCTGGTTAAGTATAAGTACTGGCCGGGCCAGTACTTCTTTTGTTCCAACGAATAAAAATTGTTATTGAAACAAGAAGAATAATTCTCATTGCCATTCCTAATTATTAGAAATTCTTTAATAAATTATCTATATCTAGATTAATATAGAATATTCTATATATTCTAGAATTCTATATTAATATGATTAATATGATATATTCTATATTGAAATATTCAATATTAGATATCTTTTGAAAAGAAATATATCTTATAAGAGAAATAATATCAAATAGAAAACACATATTTCTAAATTGAGACTATAAATAATTTACTTGTTCAAAGCAAAGGACAAGCTTGAAAGTTTGAGGCCCGATTTACCCGAATTCAGAAGTTCAAGTGAAGGGAGGTTTCAAAAAAAAAAATACTTATAACTTTAGTACACTATTTAAATTTGACTAAACTTTTTGCTATTCACCTATTCTTTTTTCAAGTTTTCAATCCCGCGCCGCGGCGGAACAAAATACGTGTTAATGCTGGAATTCTCATGATTCTGATGCTATCTTGACTGCGTCTGATTACATTTGTTGGACAAATGGTGCATTCATATCCAATAATGAATATGTAGCGGGTATAGTTTAGTGGTAAAAGTGCGATTCGTTCTATTAACAACTTAAATAGTTAAGGGGTCTTTCCATTTTTTTCATATTTCATATTCCGATCAAAAACTTTATTTCTTAAAAAGATTTAATCCTTTACCCCTCAATAGGACATTTGAGGAAAGAATATACATTCTCACGATTTCTATCCAAAAGGCAATCAGAATTTTAATAAAAAGAATTGGATTATGGAGTCGAGAAGCATAATTTTTTTGATTGGTTCAATTCTTCCAATTGAATGAGTATGAATAAAAGATCTATGGATGATAGTACAAAACTTTCAATCGTAACTAAATCTTCAATCTTTGCGCTGAAAAAGGGTGAGATTGAAGCCAAATAGCTAGAAAATGATGGTTTTGGTTTACTAGAACCCTCGGCTTCTTGTTTCAGCTCGGTAGAAACAAAATTATTTTCCTTAGGATCCCACGAGTAGAAAAGAAATAGGGAACGAAGTAACTAGACTAGAGACTAGAAAGATTTGATAGAATCCCCCTCTTCTAGAGGGATCATCTAAAAAGCAAGTAGCTTTAGATGCATTCGTAAAAAAAGCTGACATAGATGTTATGGATCTCATTTTTTATCTGGTGGGAATACATAGATCTTCCATAAAGGAGCCGAATGAAACCAAAATCTCATGTTCGGTTTTGAATTAGAGATGTTAAAAATGATCAACCAACGTCGACTATAACCCCTAGCCTTCCAAGCTAACGATGCGGGTTCGATTCCCGCTACCCGCT